AAGAGAATACTTGGATAATTGGTTTATATAAATCCTTCCTGGTTGAGACCACACATAAGAATGACATTGACATAAATTGACAAGATAATATTTCCACTTATTCATCAGAAGAGGGGTATCCTTTGAAGCCAGAATCCATTTTCCTTGATATCTAACATAATGCATAAAAGGATCCTTGAAGAACCATAAGATGGCGACCGGAAAATCATTAGCAAAGACTTCTTCTACAGAATATTTTATTTTTTCATAGAAATGTATTCGCTCAAAAAAGATCCCAGAAGAGGTTAATCGTAAATGAGAAGATTGATTACGAAGAAAAAGTAAGATGGATTCGTATTCACATACATGAGAATTATATAGGAGGACGAATAATCGTGGATTACTTTTTGAAAAAATATATTTATTTGGAGTAATAAGACTATTCAAATTATAATACTCGTGAAGAAAGAATCGTAATAAATGCAAAGAAGAGGGATCTTTCACCCAATAGCGAAGGGTTTGAACCAAGATTTCCAGATGAATGGGGTAGGGTATTAGTACATCTGATACATAATTTAAATGTGGGAATTTGTCCTCTAAAAAAGGAAATATTGAATGAATTGATCGTAAATTATAAGATTTTACGATTTCTGTTGCCTCTAAGGAAGATACTAATCGTAGGGAAAACGGAATTTCCACAATGACTGCAAATCCCTCCGATATCATTTGAGAATACAAATTTTTGTTGTACCCCAATTTTTTTTTTTGGTTAGAATCATTAGCGGAAATAATAAAATGATTCTGTTGATACATTTGACTAATTAAACGTTTTATAATTAGTAAACTAGATTTATTGTCATAACCTACCTTATCCAACAAAATAGATCTATTTAAACCATGATCATGAGCAAGTGCATAAATATACTCCCGAAAGATAAGTGGGTATAGGAAGTCATGTTGCTGATATCTATCTAGTTCTAAATATACTTGAAATTCTTCCATTTTTAATTCGATTTGAACCAGAAAAGAAATAGGTGATTTATTGCGTTATGAAATGATACATAGTACGATACAGTCAAAACAAGGTATTATAGTAAGAAAAGAATAGATACCTCGGAAACAAGTAAGACTCATCAATGGACTCTCTAGCCTCTCTTTTTCCATCTAATTAATTTATGTTAATTCTAGGTTAACAGGATGGTTAGAAGTCCTTTATTTTTTCAATCCAATCGCTCTTTTGATTTTGAAAAAAAAAAATCTTTATCAATATACTGCCTTCTTCTACACATTTATCTCTACCCCATAATGGGTAATATAATAATTAGGACTCATAAGAAATTTATACTCCACTCATGGGAAAAGTCTTTCCCGCATTAAGCACTAATATATTTTTAACGTCTAATTAGATCGGGTAATCATTCAAAAATTAAGAACAGAAGCTCGTTACTTTTTGTTTCCCTATAATTGGAACCATAGTAGGGCTCTACCCATTTATTCACTCGACCTAATTAATTTTTTTTTGTTACACGCCAAGAATTAAAACAATTCAAATAAGGTTTTGGACCTATTCGGTAAGAATTAAATATTCTCAGAATTTTACATTGATACGACATGCTGCTTTTTCCATTCATTCCTTTCAGGATCAGTCGTGGTCTTACAAACTCTACCGATGGTATGGACGAATCTGTTGCTTCATACAAATGTGTAAAAGATGCTAGCCGCACTTAAAAGCCGAGTACTCTACCGTTGAGTTAGCAACCCCCAAAAAATAATTAGAATGTGCAGATACAATCGGAATCCCAATAAATAAAACGATTTAATTGCACAACGTAATCAAAACCAATCAAAACATTAAAATAGCACAAATTTTAAAATTTCTAATTGATTTTATTCTTAACATAATATGAACAGATCCGATGAAAATAAAAAAAATTATCAGATAAAAATAGGGATATTTCGCCCCTTGTCTATTATGTTATCCAGTAATTAAATTAATTAGTATATATAGATTTTTATTGATTTTAATCTTTAATCTTAATCAAAAAAAGACTTCTTGTATCACAGAAAATCCAAGAACCCATTATTTTAATGAAATCTATGGGACGGAGATATAAATGGATCCGTTTATCCACGATCGGATTATATTTATTTGAGACACTGTTGTCAATATGAATGTTGAGAAAAGAATACAAAAGATAAAACAAATTCTAAATCTAACTAACAATTTCAATCAATTTAAATAAAAAAAACTAAGGACTTGTGTTGGATTGGCACTACATATATATACAGGTGGAAGAATAAATTAAGGAAGATTAAAGGGAAAAGTATAAAAAAAATGAGGTTTATTCGATAAGTAAAAGTAAAATAAACAAGTTTAATCCTTTGTGTTTTTTTATTTGTTCATAGAGCTCCACCGAAAACCACCTCATTGACAGTAATCTAAAAATTTTATATTTATAGACCCGATTACTTCATTTATTATCTATTCACTTGATCTTTTTCTATCTATTTTATTTATATCAATAAAATAAAAATAGATTTTTGTCGTTATAAAAGACAACATTCTATAGTAACAATAATAAATTAAGTATGATATGAATAGAAGAAAAGAGGAAATAGCAAAGAACCAAAAAGGTTATACAAAGCTAAATCATCCACATCTTCTTTTTTATATTTCATTAATTGAATTTTGTTTGTTGATTAAGGCGAAGTTCCGTAAAAACCCCCGCCTTTTTTGAAATATCATAAACAGTTCCTGTAGGTTGAGCGCCTTTTTCAAGGAAATATAGAATAGAAGGAACATTTAAATAGATTTGATTCTTTATCGGATCATAAAAACCCACTTTACGAAGATCTCTTCCCTCTCGTCGGGATCGAACATCAATTGCAACGATTCGATAAATGGCTCATTGGGATAGATGAACAATACCCCCCCCTAGAAACGTATAAGAAGTTTTCTCCTCGTACGGCTCGAGAAAATTTTAAATTATGATTATGTCTATGTATAGAATTAGTATAGAATTATAATAATATAAAAATAATATTATAAATTATAATATAAAAATAAAATATATATTATATATAAAATCATAAAATTAATTAGATTATTGATTTAAGTACTTTTTTTTTATTATTCTTCTTCAACCGAAAAAAAAAATTATTCGTATTTGCAATTTGCACCCTCATAACTCAAGTTGAATAACTCTCAAATAACTCAAAAGAAACCTTTTAGGTATTTCATTTATTGAGTGGTCTCTAATCCTTTTTGTCTGTCTCCTTTAGAATCAATTTTTATTCTTCATTCTGATCTAGTTGTTGAGACAATTGAAAACGGTATTTACTTGTTCCAGGATCTTTATCTTTGCCTTGAATCATTGGGTTTAGACATTACTTCGGTGATCTTTAAATCGTTTCAAAATGGCAGCAACATACCATTTTTTGTGATTTCTTTCTATCAAAGAATCATACGAATGGTTGATTCCTACGTAATACACTTTACTTTTGATTTGATCGAAAGAGTTTTACCAATTCCAACTAATTTTATCTTTTAATTTATAATTTTCTCGAATTGGATCCTTTAGATTTATATATCGAAAATTTACTTACGAAGTTGTTACAATTTATTGATCGATACTAACCTTAGATTCTTGCCCTTGAGAAATTAATCAATACTTTCTATTCGAGCTCCATCGTGTACTATTTACATCACAACACTCCAAAAATGGGGGTTCCGGTGGAACAGAACAAATGATGTCGAGCCAAGAGCACTTTCATTCCTATATAATATAAAAAAATGGTGGATGTAAGAATCCACGGCCGATCATGTCCTTCAAGTCGCACGTTGCTTTCTACCACATCGTTTTAAACGAAGTTTTACCATAACATTCCTTCAGTTTGGAACCAGTATGTAATTGATTCAATTATGGAATCATGAATAATCATCGGATCGGTCGGTACATAGTAATCTATACTTTTTTCTTCTATATGAAGAATGGATAATTTATGAAGAAGTCTCAGCAAGAATTCAATCAATTTAACCCCATTGTTTATAATTTTTTAAATAACTAAACGAATAAATAAACACAAATAAATAAGTTATTTTGAATTTCTATCTTCATTCAAGTAACGTGATAGTGATAGGATAAATTCACCAATTTCACACTTCTTCGAGTACCAAGAACTCATAAGAAACCATTAAAAAGATTTAATTGATTGAACAATTTCCTACCCGATATCATTATTTGCATTTTGCATAAGGTTTTACAGTAAGGAACATTCACTTTTTAGCATCATAAGAAAGAGATAAATCCATATTCCATCAATGATAAAAAAAAAAATAAAAAATAAACAAGAATAACATTCTATACCAATATTATACTCTTAATCTTAAACAGAAGACTGTTTGAAAAGACAATCTTTATTTTTATTTTGATATATTTTATTATGATATAGATATATATTATGATATAGATATATATTATGATATAGATATATATTAATAAAATGATCATAGGTCAGGTATGCTCTGGGACGGAAGGACTCGAACCTCCGAATAGCGGGACCAAAACCCGTTGCCTTACCACTTGGCCACGCCCCATTTCTAGTCGACACTAATAAACACTAATATTGGTACTGGTTGTTCGTCAACTCTAGTCTAAATATCCATTATCTAATTATCTATAAAATAGATTACTAGAATTTTTATACATGTAGACATAGAATTAAACTTAATTTATTGATCATTACATATAATTCAATTAAGATATTGTATGAAAGTATGATTTATTCTATTCTCTTTTGATTTGAGAATTGAAGGGTTTTTGATTGGGTGAGTTCAAATCAAAGAAAATTTTTTTGTCTATCTTATTTTCTTTTTATTCATTTTTATCTTATATGAATAATAACATATTTATAATAATAATAAAACTCAATCAAAATAAATAAAATACAATTATCCTCAAGAACAAAACGTTTGTTATGCTTAATATATTTAGTTTGATCTGTATCTGTCTTAATTCTGCTCTTTATTCAAGTAGTTTTTTCGTCGCCAAATTGCCCGAGGCCTACGCTTTTTTAAATCCAATCGTAGATGTTATGCCAGTAATACCCCTGTTTTTTTTTCTCTTAGCCTTTGTTTGGCAAGCTGCTGTAAGTTTTCGATGATATCTTTAATACTGTCTAGACAAATTCATGATTTATTGAAAAAACAATTCTAAGAATTGATAAGATCAGATAAGTCTTACACCCTCAATTCAAATATTGAAAATCTTGTACAACCGCGATAAATCTGGATCACCCCACTTTATTCCTTGGTGTCAAAATAAAAAATAAAAATAGTAGGGTATGTGGTATAAAAACAGAGAATCTATTCTCTTTTTTACTAAAAAAAAATCTTGGAGATTATGTAATGCTTACTCTCAAACTATTTGTTTACACGGTAGTGATATTCTTTGTTTCTCTCTTTATCTTCGGATTCCTATCTAATGATCCAGGACGTAATCCTGGACGTGAAGAATAAAAAATAAGGCTTTTGTTTTCCTTGTTTTATTTTAAAATGTTCTTAGTAGGATTTTATCTATTACACATCTTTAACTATTAAAAAATAAAAAAGCTCGCGATAAATTCGAAAGAAAATACCAAGTCATCAACAAAAACGGAAAGAGAGGGATTCGAACCCTCGGTACGAAAAACTCGTACAACGGATTAGCAATCCGACGCTTTAGTCCACTCAGCCATCTCTCCTCCCAATTGAAAAAGAATAATACTATGTTACATTATAAAAAATAAGGCTTGAAAAAGCCCTTCATAATATATATTTTTTTTTGATTTTTCATCCGAAGGGGCTTTTTAGTTCAACGGCCCGGCTAAGTACTGACCAGGCCGGGCCCGCCCTTTTTTTTTTTGTTCCAACGAATCGTAAATAAAATGATTTATTTAATTTGAAAACTAAAAAACTTGCTTGTTATTACGATTGGAAAAATAATAAATAACTATTTTGATTTATATGATATAGAATCAAATCGAATCAAAGTGTCATTTCTTATCTTAATTTATTTTATTTATTATTTTTACTGGAATAAATAAAATAAATAATAAAATAAAGTAAATAAATAATAAAATAAAGGAACTGTGGATTCTTGCACAATCCATTTTCATGTATGTTATGGATTAAGTAGTTTTGTAGAGACGTCTAGGTCAAAAACCTCCGGCAAACAAACACTTGTTATTTAGTTATTTAAATTTTTAATTAAATGAATTCTCTTTTCCTAATCTCATTAGGTTCTCTAATACAACACGTAAACGCTCTAATTTTCATGATTATTTTATGATCCTATCTTTTCTTTTGCCTTTACGACCAATTTTCTTGTTCGACAAAAGGTTCATTTATATACAATAATCGGATTGTAGCGGGTATAGTTTAGTGGTAAAAGTGTGATTCGTTCTATAATCCCTTAATAGTTAAGGGGTCCTTCGGTTTGATTAATATTCCATTCCGATCAAAAACTTTATTTCTTAAACGGATTTAATCCTTTACCTCTCAATGAAAAATTCGAGGAAGAATATACATTCTCGTGATTTGTATCCAAGAATCAATTAAAAATTGAAAAATTGGATTATGAGATTACGAAACATAATTTTTTTTAATTGGATCACTACTTCTAATTGAATGAGTATGAGTAAAGGATCCATGGATAAAGATAAAAAGTGTATTTCTAATCGTAACTAAATCTTTAATTTTTAATTTGTATTAGGTAAATTGAAGCAAAATAGCTATTAAACAATGACTTTGGTTTACTAGAGACATCGACAAATTGTTTTAGCTCGGTGGAAACAAAATGCTTTTCCTAAGGATTCTCTCAAATAGAAATAGAGAACGAAGTAACTAGAAAGATTGTTATAATACCCCTCTTTTCTATAGGGATCGTCTACAAAGCGGGTTGTTTTGAATACATTCATACAGAAAAGCTGACATAGATGTTATGGGTGGAATTTATTTTTTAATTTCGTTCATGTCTTAATCTGGGAATTTATCCATCTTCCATAAAGGAGCCGAATGAAACCAAAGTTTCACGTTCAGTTTTGAATTAGAGACGTTAAAAATGATGAATCAACGTCGACTATAACCCCTAGCCTTCCAAGCTAACGATGCGGGTTCGATTCCCGCTACCCGCTTTTACTTTATCTTTTTATTATTATAATTATAATATTATTATAATTATAATAATTATAAAAAAAAAATTAAATATAAATATTTTGAGATTTATTTTTATAATTTAATAAATGATTTATTTTAATAATTAAAATTTAATAAATGATTTATTTTAATAATTTAATAAAATTTATTTTAATAATTTAATAAAATTTAATAAATAATAAAATAAAAAATTTAATGAATATAATTAATATAATGCATCATTGACTTGAATACGCAATTCCCGGAATTCTTTCAACTATTTTTACGAACAAGAAATATGAAAATTGGAATGAAAAGCGTCCATTGTCTAATGGATAGGACAGAGG